AATGAATTGCCTGATAAAAAGGATTACCTTGATAGGGTAAATCATGTAATTATATTACATTCATTATATTTAATAGAATTAAACTATTTCTAAAAGTATCAAAAACTTTTGTGCATCATACACCAAAATATAAAAAGATAAGCTAATAAAGCTACTGGGCTCATACCCCATTTATAAAGGTTCTAATCCTTTTCTTTTTAATTTTTAATAATTCATCAAAAATTATATTTTTCGGTATTTTAATAACTGGAACTTTAATTTCTATTTCAGCTAACTCTTGATTAGGAGCCTGAATAGGATTAGAAATTAATTTATTAGCTTTTATCCCCTTAATAAGAGACAATAAATTGATATCTACTGAAGCTTCATTAAAATATTTTTTAACCCAAGCTTTAGCTTCTTCAGTATTTTTATTCGCTGTAATTTTATTTATGCTAAACTCAAGAAAAAGAAATTCTAATTATTTTATAGAAATAATAATTTTTTCTTCTCTTCTTTTAAAAAGAGGGTCAGCTCCTTTCCATTTTTGATTCCCAAATGTAATAGAAGGATTATCTTGATTAAATGCATTAATTTTAATAACTTGACAAAAAATTGCACCTTTAATATTAATTTCTTATGTTATTTTTAAACCATTAATTATTATTTCAATTATTTTATCAAGTTTAATTGGTGCTTTAGGAGGATTAAATCAAACTTCTTTACGTAAATTAATAGCTTATTCTTCAATTAATCATTTAGGATGAATATTAGCTGCTATATATAATAGTAATTTATTATGAATAACTTATTTCTTATTTTATACTTTTTTAACCTTTTCAATAATTTTTATATTTAATATATTTAAAATTTCTCATATTAATCAATTATTTTCCATATTTTTTCATTCAAAAACAATAAAATTTTTTTTATTTTTTAATTTACTTTCTTTAGGTGGTTTACCTCCATTTTTAGGATTTTTCCCAAAATGAATTGTTATTCAATCATTAACTATTAATAGTCAATTATTTTTATTAACTTTTATAGTATTAATAACTTTAATTACACTATATTTTTATATCCGATTATGTTATAGAGCATTTATATTAAATTATTTTGAAAATAATTGAATAAATTTTTCATTTTATAAATCTTTTTATATAAAAATTTTTATAATTTGCTCTTTTTTTTCCTCTTTTAGACTATTTTTAGTTTCTTCTTTATATTTTATAATTTAAGGCTTTAAGTTAAATAAACTAATAGCCTTCAAAGCTATAAATATAAGAATAATCTTTTAAGCCTTAGTAAATTATTCACTCCTTTAGAATTGCAGTCTAATGTCATTATTGACTATAAAGCTAATTTGATTAAAGAGAATAATTCTCATGGATAGATTTACAGTCTATTGCCTAAACTTCAGCCATTTAATCGCGACAATGGTTATTTTCTACTAATCATAAAGATATTGGAACATTATACTTTATTTTCGGAGCATGATCCGGAATAATTGGAACTTCTTTAAGTATTCTAATTCGAGCTGAATTAGGACATCCTGGAGCATTAATTGGAGATGACCAAATCTATAATGTAATTGTAACAGCTCATGCTTTTATTATAATTTTTTTTATAGTAATACCAATTATAATTGGAGGATTTGGAAATTGATTAGTGCCTCTTATATTAGGTGCTCCTGATATAGCTTTCCCTCGAATAAATAATATAAGTTTTTGACTTTTACCACCAGCATTAACTTTATTGTTAGTAAGTAGTATAGTAGAAAACGGAGCTGGAACAGGATGAACTGTTTACCCTCCTTTATCTTCAAATATTGCTCATGGAGGAGCTTCTGTTGATTTAGCAATTTTTTCTCTTCATTTAGCAGGAATTTCATCTATTTTAGGAGCTGTAAATTTTATTACAACTGTAATTAATATACGATCAACAGGAATTACTTTTGATCGAATACCTTTATTTGTATGATCTGTAGTAATTACAGCTTTATTACTTTTATTATCTTTACCTGTTTTAGCTGGAGCTATTACTATACTATTAACAGATCGAAATCTTAATACATCATTTTTTGATCCAGCAGGAGGAGGAGACCCAATTCTATATCAACATTTATTTTGATTTTTTGGACACCCTGAAGTTTATATTTTAATTTTACCAGGATTTGGAATAATTTCTCATATTATTAGTCAAGAATCAGGTAAAAAGGAAACATTCGGATCTTTAGGAATAATTTATGCTATATTAGCTATTGGTTTATTAGGATTTATTGTATGAGCTCATCACATATTTACTGTTGGAATAGACGTTGATACACGAGCTTATTTTACTTCAGCAACAATAATTATTGCTGTGCCAACTGGAATTAAAATTTTTAGTTGATTAGCTACTTTATACGGAACTCAATTAAATTATTCTCCTGCTACTTTATGAGCTTTAGGATTTGTATTTTTATTTACTGTAGGAGGATTAACAGGAGTAGTTTTAGCAAATTCTTCAGTTGATATTATTTTACATGATACTTACTATGTAGTAGCTCATTTCCATTATGTATTATCAATAGGAGCTGTATTCGCTATTATAGCCGGATTTGTACATTGATACCCATTATTCACTGGATTAACAATAAATAATACTATATTAAAAAGTCAATTTATTATTATATTTATTGGAGTAAATTTAACATTTTTCCCTCAACATTTCTTAGGATTAGCTGGAATACCTCGACGTTATTCAGATTATCCAGATGCTTATACAACATGAAATGTAATTTCAACTATTGGATCAACAATTTCATTACTTGGAATTTTATTTTTCTTTTTCATTATTTGAGAAAGTTTAGTATCACAACGACAAGTTTTATTTCCAGTACAATTAAATTCTTCAATTGAATGATTACAAAATACTCCACCAGCTGAACATAGTTATTCTGAATTACCTTTATTAACTAATTTCTAATATGGCAGATTAGTGCAATGGATTTAAGCTCCATATATAAAGTATTTTACTTTTATTAGAAACTAATGTCAACATGAGCAAATTTAAATTTACAAGATAGTTCTTCTCCTTTAATAGAACAATTAATCTTTTTTCATGATCATGCACTTTTAATTTTAGTAATAATTACTGTTTTAGTAGGATATTTAATATTTATGTTATTTTTTAACAAATATGTAAATCGATACTTATTACATGGACAAACTATTGAAATTATTTGAACAATTTTGCCTGCAATTATTTTATTATTTATTGCCTTACCTTCTCTTCGACTTTTATATTTATTAGATGAAATTAATGAACCTTCAATTACTTTAAAGGCAATTGGACACCAATGATATTGAAGTTATGAATATTCAGATTTTACTAATGTAGAATTTGACTCTTATATAATTCCTACTAACGAATTAACATTAGAAGGATTTCGACTATTAGATGTTGATAATCGAGTAGTTCTTCCTATAAATTCTCAAATTCGAATTTTAGTAACAGCAGCAGATGTTATTCATTCTTGAACAGTCCCTGCTTTAGGAGTAAAGGTAGATGGTACTCCTGGACGATTAAATCAAACTAATTTTTTAATTAACCGACCAGGTTTATTCTATGGTCAATGTTCAGAAATTTGTGGAGCAAATCATAGTTTTATACCAATTGTAATTGAAAGAATTCCTGTAAATTATTTTATTAAGTGAATTTCTAATAATATAAATTCTTCATTAGATGACTGAAAGCAAGTACTGGTCTCTTAAACCACTCCATAGTAAATTAGCACTTACTTCTAATGAAAAAATTAGTTAAAAATATAACATTAGTTTGTCAAACTAAAATTATCAATTTATTTGATATTTTTTAATCCCTCAAATAGCACCTATTGGTTGATTAAGTTTATTTATTATTTTTTCAATTGCATTTGTAATTTTTAATATAATAAATTATTATTCATTTATTCCTTCTATACCTAAATCAAATTTAATTAATAAAAACCAACAAATAAATTCATTAAATTGAAAATGATAACAAATTTATTTTCTGTATTTGACCCTTCTTCTAGTATTTTTAATTTATCATTAAATTGACTAAGTACTTTTTTAGGAATTTTAATAATTCCATCAATGTATTGATTAATACCTTCTCGATATCATATTTTCTGAAATAATATTTTATTAACTCTTCATAAGGAATTCAAAACTTTATTAGGACCTTTAAGAGCTAATGGATCTACATTTATTTTCGTCTCTTTATTTTCAATAATTTTATTTAATAATTTTATAGGATTATTTCCTTATATTTTTACTAGTACAAGTCATTTAACTCTAACTCTTACTTTAGCTATACCTTTATGATTATGTTTTATATTATTTGGATGAATTAATAATACTCAACATATATTTGCTCATTTAGTACCTCAAGGGACACCAGCAGTTTTAATACCTTTTATAGTATGTATTGAAACTATTAGAAATGTAATTCGACCAGGAACATTAGCAGTACGATTAACAGCTAATATAATTGCTGGACATTTATTATTAACTTTATTAGGAAATACAGGACCAGGTATATCTACAATTTTATTAAGTTTATTAATTATTACACAAATTGCTTTATTAGTATTAGAATCTGCTGTAGCTATAATTCAATCTTATGTATTTGCTGTTCTTAGAACATTATATTCTAGAGAAGTAAACTAATGTCAACTCACTCAAACCACCCATTTCATTTAGTAGATTATAGACCATGACCTTTAACAGCTTCAATTGGTGCAATAACAACTGTTGCTGGTATAGTAAAATGATTTCATCAATATGATTTATCTTTATTCCTTTTAGGAAATATTATTACAATTTTAACTGTTTATCAATGATGACGAGACGTATCTCGAGAAGGAACTTTTCAAGGTCTTCATACTTATGCAGTAACTACAGGATTACGATGAGGAATAATTTTATTTATTGTTTCAGAAGTATTATTTTTTATATCTTTTTTTTGAGCATTTTTTCATAGTAGTCTTTCTCCTTCTATTGAATTAGGAGCAATATGACCTCCTATAGGAATTACACCTTTTAACCCATTTCAAATTCCACTTTTAAATACAGTAATTTTATTAACTTCAGGAATCACTGTTACTTGAGCACACCATAGTTTAATGGAAGGAAATCATTCACAAACTACTCAAGGATTATTCTTTACAGTATTATTAGGTGTTTATTTTACAATTCTTCAAGCTTATGAATATATTGAAGCTCCTTTTACAATTGCAGACTCAGTTTATGGATCTACATTTTTTATAGCAACAGGATTTCACGGAGTTCATGTATTAATTGGAACAACTTTTTTATTAGTATGTTTAATTCGACATTTAAATAATCATTTTTCAAAAACACATCATTTTGGATTTGAAGCTGCTGCTTGATATTGACACTTTGTTGATATTGTTTGATTATTTCTTTATATTTCAATTTATTGATGAGGAGGATAATTAATTATCTATATAGTATAAAAAGTATATTTGACTTCCAATCATATGGTCTATTATTAATAGTATAGATAATTTTATCAATTTTAACAATTAGATCTATTATTTTATTAATTTCTGTAGTAGTAATACTATTAGCTTCAATTTTATCAAAAAAAACAATTGTAGATCGAGAAAAAGCATCTCCATTTGAATGTGGATTTGACCCAAAATCATCATCTCGATTACCTTTTTCTCTTCGATTTTTTTTAATTACTATTATTTTCTTAATTTTTGATGTAGAAATTGCCTTAATTTTACCAATTATTTTAATTATTAAATTTTCTAATTTAATAGCTTGAACAATTACATCTATTATTTTTATTTTAATTTTATTATTAGGACTATACCATGAATGAAATCAAGGTATATTAAATTGATCTAATTAATTAGGGTTGTAGTTAATTATAACATTTGATTTGCATTCAAAAAGTATTGATCTTTCAATCTACCTTGAATATGAAGCGATTTATTGCAATTAGTTTCGACCTAATCTTAGGTAATTATTACCCTTATTCTTTAATTGAAGCCAAAAAGAGGCTTATCACTGTTAATGATAGAATTGAGATCTATACTCCAATTAAAGAAGTATGATGTTCAAGTAAAAGCTGCTAACTTTTTTCTTTTAATGGTTAAATTCCATTTATACTTCTAATTATTTATATAGTTTAATATAAAACATTACATTTTCATTGTAAAATTAAAATAATTATTTTTATAAATTACTATAAATAATTCACTATATTCAAAGATTAAATTAATCTCCCTAACATCTTCAGTGTCATACTCTAATTATAAGCTATTTGAATAAAAATAAATTATATACATGTACAAGATTATAATTCAAAAAATAAAACTTAATAAATAAATTTTTAAATTATTATTTTGTAATATTTGATTTAATTGGGAATTTTTTACTAAATTTAAATATAATTGTTGTCCACCAAAATATTCTGATCAACCCTGATCAAATGATTTAACTACTATATTTCCTATAATTAAAGAATAATTTATAATACCATAAGTAGAAATATAAGGTATAAATCATATAGAACCTAAAAAATAAGATATATTATAATTATTTAATGCCTTATTATAAAAAAATAACGAAATATTAGAAATTAAATAACCTCTTAAACCACCTACAATACATACAAATAATGTTAATAATTTTAAAATACTTGGTAAAACTACTACTACAGGTGTTGGAAAAATTAATCAACTTAATATTCTACCACCGAAAATTCTTAAAATTAATAATCCAATCATTCTCTTTAATATAATTCAACCTTCATCATTTAATATATTAAGAGATGAAAAATTTGAGTCCCCAGTTATAGTATAATAAACTAATCGAAAAGAATAACAAACAGTTAAACCAGTAGAAAAAAAGAATAAAAAAAATGAAAACATATTAATATAAGATAAAGAAACTGTTTCTAAAATTAAATCCTTAGAATAAAATCCAGCTAAAAATGGTATCCCACATAAAGCTAAATTAGCTAAATTAAAACAAGAAGAAGTTAAAGGTATTATTATACTTAATCTTCCTATTAATCGAATATCCTGAGAATTATTTATATTATGAATAATAGCTCCTGCACATATAAATAATAAGGCCTTAAATAAAGCATGAGTTAATAGATGAAAAAAAGCTAATTTATAATACCCTATAGATAAAATTCTTATTATTAAACCTAACTGACTTAAAGTAGACAAAGCAATAATTTTTTTTAAATCAAATTCATAATTAGCCCCTAAACCAGCTATAAACATTGTTAATCCAGATAATAATAATAATAAATTTCCTAATCAAGAAGTTCTTAATAAAATATTAAATCGAATTAATAAATAAACACCAGCTGTTACTAAAGTAGAAGAATGAACTAATGCAGAAACGGGTGTTGGAGCTGCTATTGCAGCTGGCAATCAAGAAGAAAAAGGAATTTGAGCTCTCTTAGTTATAGCAGCTAATATTACTAACCCACCAATAATTATTATTTCAGTATTATTTTGTATTACTTCTAAATAAAAAATATAATTTCAACTTCCATAATTTAATATTCAAGCAATAGCTAATAATAAAGCAACATCTCCAATTCGATTAGATAAAGCAGTTAATATACCTGCATTATAAGACTTTACATTTTGAAAATAAATAACTAAACAATAAGATACAAGCCCTAAACCATCTCATCCTAATAAAATACTAATTAAATTAGGACTAATAATTAATAATATTATAGAAAGAACAAATATAAGAACTAATATAATAAATCGATTAATTTTATAATCACTACTTATATATTCTTTTCTATAATAAATTACTAATGAAGCAATTATTAAAACAAAAGACATAAAAATTAAACTTATTCAATCAAATAAAAATGTTATAACAATACTCATTGAATTCAATGAAACTACTTCTCATTCAATAAAAATTCTATTATCACTTATAATAAAAATTATTCCTATTAAAAAAGATAATAATCTACAAAAAAATAATCTAACAAAACTAATTGTACAAATTGATAAATATTTCACGATCTAAAAAGAACAAATTCTTATCATTGACACCACAAATCAATATTTTAATTAAACTATTTAAATATAATCATAATATACATATATCTCCCTTTAAAATTAATAAATTTAAAGGAAATCAATGTAAAAATAAAAGTAAAAATTCTCGAGTTGTACCTCCTCTAAAAGAATAAACTCCTGAAAAAATTTTTCCATGTTGTCTATAAGCATATAAATATAAAGTATATGCAGCTCTAAAAAAAGATAATAAAGATAATATTAATATAGAAACCCATGACCATCTAACAATTCTATTAATTAAAGAAATTTCTCCTAATAAATTTAATGTCGGCGGAGCAGCTATATTAGCTGAACTTAATAAAAATCATCATAATGCCATAGATGGTATAAAATTTAATATACCCTTATTAATTAGTATACTTCGACTTCCCATTCGTTCATAAGAAATATTAGCTAAACAAAATAAACCTGATGAACATAATCCATGAGCAATTATTAAAGTATAAGAACCACAAATTCCCATATAAGTTAAAGTTATTAATCCAGCTAATACAATTCCTATATGTGCAACTGAAGAATAAGCAATTAAAGCCTTCAAATCTGTTTGTCGTAAACAAATTAAACTCACTAAAACACCTCCTACTAATCTAATTCTAATTCAAATGAAATTAAATTTTAAACCTATTAATTGTAAAAAAGGAAATACTCGTAACAATCCATAACCTCCTAACTTTAATATAATTCCAGCTAAAATTATAGAACCAGAAACAGGAGCTTCAACATGAGCCTTAGGTAATCATAAATGAACTAAAAATATAGGTATTTTTACTAAAAAAGCTATAACTAAAGAAAAATAAAGAATTTCATAATTAAATATATAATTATTTAATAAATAAAAATTTATAGTTCCAGTAATTTTATATAAATAAAAAATTCCTACTAATATTGGTAAAGAAACTAATAAAGTATAAAATAATAAATATATTCCAGCTTGTAAACGTTCTGGTTGATACCCCCAACCTAAAATCAAAAATAAAGTAGGAATTAATCTTCTTTCAAAAAATAAATAAAATATAAATAAACTTATTCTTCTAAAAGTAAATACTAATAAAACTAATAATAAAATAATATTTAATAAAAATAAATTAGTATAATTTCTATACTTATAAATTGATTCTCTTGCCATTAATATTAAAGAAATAATTCATAAACTTAATAAAATTAAACCATAAGAAATTATATCACATCCAAATAAATAAGAAATTGATATAAAATAATTTCTATATATATTTATTAAAACAAAAATAAAACTTAATAAAAATAAAAATCTCTGAACCATTCAATAAGTATTATTTATTAAACACAATGGAAATAAAAATAAAATTCTAATAATAATTTTCAACATTATAAAATATTAAATCTTTGAAAATAATCATTTCCATGAGTACGAATTATTGAGACTAAAATTGAAAGGCCTAATGCTCCTTCACACACTCTAAAAGTTAAAAATATTATACTAAAAAAATTTTCATAATTTAATATATTTAAATAAATAAATAATAAAAGAAATAAACTTAAAACAATATATTCTAAACTTAATAATATTGATAATAAATGCTTTCGATTAGAAACAAAAGTAAATACTCCTATAATAAATAAAATGCTCGGTAAGCTTCAATTTAAAATTGCTAACATTAGTTTTAATAGTTTAATAAAAACATTGGTCTTGTAAATCAAAAATAAGATTTTTTCTTTTAAAACTTCAAAAGAAAAGAAAATTCTTTATCATTAATCCCCAAAATTAATATTTTAATTAAACTACCTTTTGATATTATACAATGAATTTTAATATCCCTTTTATTTATTTTTAATTTTATTTTTATAAACATAAAACATCCTTTAGCCATAGGATTAACCTTACTAATTCAAACTACATTAGTTTGTTTAATATCAGGATTAATAACAAAAAGATTTTGATTTTCATATATTTTATTTTTAGTATTCCTAGGAGGAATATTAGTTTTATTTATTTATGTTACATCTTTAGCTTCAAATGAAATATTTTCATTTTCTATTAAATTATTATTTATTTCATTAATAATTTTTTCAATTATAATAATTACATTATTTTTTATTGATAAAAATAATTTATTAAATTATTCAAATATAGAAGTTCAATCAATTTCAAATATAAATTCATATTTAATAGAAAATTCTTTATCATTAAATAAATTATATAATTATCCTACTAATTTATTAACAATTTTATTAATAAATTATTTATTAATTACATTAATTGCTGTAGTAAAAATTACTAATTTATTTAAGGGTCCTTTACGACCTATATTTAACTAATGAACAAACCTTTACGAATTAAACACCCAATTTTAAGAATTGCTAATAATGCTTTAGTAGATTTACCAGCCCCTATTAATATTTCTTCATGATGAAATTTTGGATCTTTATTAGGATTATGCTTAATTATTCAAATTCTTACTGGATTATTTTTAGCTATACATTATACAGCAGATATTAATATAGCTTTCAATAGTGTAAATCATATTTGCCGAGATGTAAATTATGGTTGATTATTACGAACTATGCACGCTAACGGTGCATCATTTTTTTTTATTTGTATTTATTTGCATGTAGGACGAGGAATATACTATGGATCATATTTATTTACTCCAACGTGATTAGTAGGAGTAATTATTTTATTTTTAGTAATAGGAACTGCCTTTATAGGATATGTATTACCATGAGGTCAAATATCTTTTTGAGGAGCTACTGTTATTACTAATTTATTATCAGCTGTACCTTATCTAGGAATTGATCTTGTACAATGAGTATGAGGAGGGTTTGCTGTTGATAATGCAACTCTTACACGATTCTTTACTTTTCACTTTATTTTACCATTTATTGTTTTAGCAATAACAATAATTCATTTATTATTTTTACACCAAACTGGTTCAAATAATCCAATAGGTCTAAATTCTAATATTGATAAAATTCCATTTCACCCTTATTTTACTTATAAGGATATTGTAGGATTTATTATTATAATAATAATATTAATTTTATTAGTTTTAATTAGTCCTAATTTATTAGGTGATCCTGATAATTTTATTCCAGCTAATCCATTAGTTACTCCAGTTCATATTCAACCTGAATGATATTTTTTATTTGCTTATGCTATTTTACGATCAATTCCTAATAAATTAGGAGGAGTAATTGCTTTAGTTCTTTCTATTGCAATTTTAGCAATTTTACCTTTTTATCATTTGAGAAAATTCCGAGGTATTCAATTTTATCCTATTAATCAAATTTTATTTTGATTAATAGTAGTTACAGTAATTTTATTAACTTGAATCGGGGCTCGACCTGTAGAAGATCCTTATGTATTAGTTGGACAAATTTTAACTGTTGTTTATTTCTCATATTTTATATTTAATCCTTTAGTTATTAAATGATGAGATAATTTATTAAATTAGTTAATGAGCTTGAAATAAGCATGTGTTTTGAAAACACAAGATAGAAACCAAATTTTTCTATTAACTTTACTAAATTTAATTCATTATATAAAATAAATTAAAAAAATTTTAAATCCTACTATAAATAATAAAAAATTTAATGAAAAAGGCAAAAATCTCTTTCATGCTAAATATATTAATTTATCATAACGAAATCGAGGTAAAGTACCTCGTACTCAAATAAACATAAAAGAAACAAAAGTTAATTTAATATAAAAGAAAAATGAAAACACATCTCTTCCTAAAAATATAACACAAAATAATATTCTTATAAATAAAATTCTTGCATACTCAGCTAAAAAAATTAATGCAAAACCTCCTCTTCTATATTCTACATTAAACCCAGAAACTAATTCTGATTCTCCTTCAGCAAAATCAAAAGGAGTACGATTAGTTTCAGCTAAAGAAATTCTAAATCAAACTAATGCTATAGGAAATATAATAAATAAAAATCAAATAAATATTTGATATTTATAAAATATTAATATATTATAACCTCCAATTAAAAAAATGAAACTTAATAAAACTAAAGCTAATCTAACTTCATAAGAAATAGTTTGAGCAACAGCTCGCAAACCACCTAATAAAGCATAATTAGAATTAGAAGATCAACCAGCAATTATTACAGTATAAACTCCTAAACTAGTACAACATAAAAAAAATAACAGTCCTAAATTAAAAGAAAATAATTTAACAAATATAGGTATACATATTCAAACTAATAAAGATAAAAATAATGAAAAAACGGGAGAAAAATAATAAGAAATATAATTAGATAACAAAGGATAAGTTTGTTCCTTAGTAAATAATTTAATTGCATCACAAAAAGGTTGAGGAATTCCTGCAATTCCAACCTTATTAGGACCCTTACGAATTTGAATATATCCTAATACTTTACGTTCTAACAATGTTAAAAAAGCAACTCTTACTAATACAAAAATAATTAATAATAATCTTCCAATAATAAATAATAAATTTTCTATAAAAAACAAGTACTATTTGTAATATAAATTACATAAATAAATTCTAAATTTATTGCACTAATCTGCCAAAATAGTATATTATATTAATTATATTCAATATTAAAATAATAATTTATCAAATATTAGGTCCTTTCGTACTGAAATATTTTAATTTTTTAAAGATAGAAACCAACCTGGCTTACGCCGGTTTGAACTCAGATCATGTAAGAATTTAAAAGTCGAACAGACTTAAAATTTAAGCGGCTACACCTAAAATTATATCTTAATCCAACATCGAGGTCGCAATCTTTTTTATCGATATGAACTCTCCAAAAAAATTACGCTGTTATCCCTAAAGTAACTTATTTTTTTAATCGTTAATAACGGATCAATTATTCATAAATTAATGATTTAAACAATTAAAAGTTTATTAAATTTTAATATCACCCCAATAAAATATTATTAATTATTACAACAAAAATAATCTATAAAATTATAATAATCTAAATATAAAGATTTATAGGGTCTTCTCGTCTTTTAAATAAATTTTAGCTTTTTGACTAAAAAATAAAATTCTAATATAAATTTTTATGAAACAGTTAATATCTCGTCCAACCATTCATACCAGCCTTCAATTAAAAGACTAATGATTATGCTACCTTTGCACAGTTAGTATACTGCGGCCATTTAAAAATTTCAGTGGGCAGGTTAGACTTTAAAAAAAATTCAAAAAGACATGTTTTTGTTAAACAGGCGAACATTATTTTTGCCGAGTTCTTTATAAAAACTTTTCATTTTAATTTATTTATACAATTATAAATATACTAATTTTATCATTATTTTTTTATTTTTATTATTAAAATAAATACTTTAATAAAAATTTAAAATAAAATAAATAATAAATATTATAAAATAAATTATAACACTTTTATTAATAATAACTACTTCTAAGCTTATATTTATTAAATTATTTATTTATTTTTAATTATTTATTTTACAGCTTATCCCATAAAATATTAAAATTAAATATTTATTTAATTAATTTAACTAATTAAATAATATAAAATTTCTAAATTAAATTTATTTCTTAAAGAACTAGATACCTTTAAAAACGAATAACATTTCATTTCTAATATATTATTTTTAATAATTTTGTCACATTAACTATTATAATATATTAACTCTTTTAAAATCGAGAAAATTATAATAAATAATTTTTATTTGATAAACCCTGATACACAAGGTACAATAAATTAAATTTTCTTTTAAAATAATAATTTTTCAAATTATTTCAATTTTCTTTCACAATACTATTACACTATAATTAAAATTATTTTTTCTTTATTAAATACTAAAACAAATCTTTATATAATTATTTTTAATAATTTAAAATTTTAAAAAATATAAATTAATAAATAAAATATAATCAATTTATATTGATTTGCACAAAAATCTTTTCAATGTAAATGAAATGCTTTACTGAATAAGCTTTAAATTGCATTCTAGGTACACTTTCCAGTACATCTACTATGTTACGACTTATCTTACCTTAATAGTAAGAGCGACGGGCGATGTGTGCATATTTTAGAGCTAAAATCAAATTATTAATCTTTATAATTTTACTATCAAATCCACCTTCAATAAATATTTCAAATTTATATTCGTATAAATAAATTTATTGTAACCCATTTCTACTTAAATATAAGCTACACCTTGATCTGATATATTTTCTTTTTAAAAATTATGAAAATTAACATTCTTATAAAATATTCTAATAACGACGGTATATAAACTGATTACAAACTTAAGTAAGGTCCATCGTGGATTATCGATTATAGAACAGGTTCCTCTGAATAGACTAAAATACCGCCAAATTTTTTAAGTTTCAAGAACATAACTACTACTACCTTAATTTTTTTAATTACATTTTAAATAATAGGGTATCTAATCCTAGTTTATTATTAAAATTTTCAAGCTTCAATTATTTTTAATAAAAAATATATAAATTTAAAATTTCACCTAATAAATTTATTTTTATTTTATTTAATCAATTTAACTTTAACTAAAATAATTTATTTGCATTATTCGTATAACCGCGGCTGCTGGCACAAATTTAGCCAATACTTTTTAATATTACTATTTCTAAATTTCTTTAATTTATAATATTAATTACTGCGAATAAAATTTAATTTTACATATTATTAAAATAAGTAAAAATCCGTACAAAAATTTACATATAAATTAAACTAACAATAAATTTATAAGCCAAAATAAAACTTTATACAATTAAATTTAAAATTATAATTAAAATTAATGTTAATTATATTATAATTTAATAAATTAAAATAGTAATATAATTAACATAAATTTTCGAAAAAATTAATACAAAAATTTTATTAACAAAATTTAACAAAAATGAAAACTGTTAGTTTTTTATGTAAAAATTAACACGACAATTTTATTACAAAGAATTAATGAATTGCCTGATAAAAATTAATAAAAATAATTAAAAATTGGTAATTACTCACTATATACATATATATATATGTATTAATATTATAATTATTATAAAATAATTAAAAATTGGTAATATCTCAGTATTTTAAATAAACAACTTTAAATTTTATTGATTAATACAGCCCTATATCTATATTAAAAAATGAAAACTGTTAGTTTTTTATGTAAAAATTAAAATATAAATTTACTAAAATATTAATTTTATCAAAATTAATATACCCCTATATTTATATTAATTTATAAAAATTAATAATTTTAGTACTGAATCCAACTATTTTAAAAATTTTAATAATAAATTCATTATAAATTAAATTACATATTTATATTTTATACTTTTAATTAAATTATTAATAATAATTAAATAATCAAATATATTAATTAATTAATAAATTAATTTAGTATAAAATATTTAAAATATTAAAAGAATTTTCTCCCAATTTTTTTTTTTTTTTTATATAAAAATTTTAAAAATTATTAATATAAATTTCATTTATAAAAAATTTAATTTTATTTTAAAAGAAAATCAAATTAACATTTTTTTACAATTTTTGCAAAAATTTTTGAATTTTTTTTAAAAAAAAATTTAAAAAAATAGTATGTTTTTCATGTAAAAAAAAAAGTATATTGAAGGATGCAGATTTTTTTTTACAGTTCATAACTAATAGGATTAATAGATATCTATTAATATATAAATATTTAATTAATTAATAGATATCTATTAATCTAGATTTCAAAAAAAAATTTAATTCAATTAAGAATATCACTGGATTAAATTTTAAATAATTAAATTTTATATAATTATTGTGTAGATTTCTATCATATATATATATAAATTATTTAGATTCATTTGTATTATTTAATTGTTTATATATAAATTATTTATATATTATTAAATATATATAATTATATACAAAATTTAATATATATATAAATTTATGTATATTAATTATATATAAATGTATATATATATATATATGCAAAAATTAATTATTTAAACCACCTTTTTAATAAAATTCTTTTATACTAATTTTAATTATTTAATTTAAATAAAATTGAAAATAAAAACTATAAATGTGTAAAAAAAATATGTATAAAGATAAAAAAAAAAAAAAAAAATGAAAACTGTTAGTTTTTTATGTAAAAATTAACACGACAATTTTATTACAAAGAATT